TCAGACAACATGTTGCTTCTAACATAGGGATTGCTAAAAGTCAAATTCGGGAAAAAGAACTGATTGTATGGGAAATACTTCAAGAAGTTTTGCGGGGGCATCCTGTATTGTTGAATAGAGCACCCACCTTGCATAGATTAGGCATACAGGCCTTCCAACCCATTTTAGTGGAGGGGCGCGCTATTTGTTTACACCCATTAGTTTGTAAGGGTTTCAATGCAGACTTTGATGGAGATCAAATGGCTGTTCATGTACCTTTATCTTTGGAAGCTCAAGCGGAGGCTCGTTTACTTATGTTTTCTCATATAAATCTCTTGTCTCCAGCTATTGGGGATCCCATTTCCGTACCAACGCAAGATATGCTTATCGGACTCTATGTATTAACGATCAGGAATCGTAGAGGTATTTGTGCAAATAGGCATAATCCATATAATCGCGGAAACTATCAAAATAATACAGTTGACAATAATGACTATAAGTATACGAAAGAGAAAGAACTGTATTTTTGTGGTTCCTATGATGTACTTGGAGCTTATCGGCAGAAACGAATCAGTTTAGATAGTCCTTTGTGGCTCCGATGGAGACTAGATCAACGTGTCATTGGCTTAAGAGAAGTTCCCATCGAAGTTCAATATGAATCTTTGGGTACTTATCATGAGATTTATGAGCACTATCTAATAGTAGGAAGTGTAAAAAAAGAAATCCATTGTATATACATTCGAACCACTCTTGGTCATATTTCTATTTATCGAGAAATAGAAGAAGCCATACAGGGGTTTTGTCGGGCCTATTCATACGCTATCTAAACTAATAAATTAGATTAGGTGATGCCCGTGCCCGTAGGGATTCGGGTCTCTCCAGTTTCACTGGTATCATAATTTCTGAATTTTTGCGTGAATCAAGATTGAGATTGAGGAAAGGAAGTTTTCGAATCACTGACTCAGGCCCATTGTCGAATCCTACTCAGCAGAATATAGAGGTACTTATGGCAGAACGGGCTGATCTGGTCTTTCACAATAAAGTGATAAATGGAACTGCTATGAAACGACTTATTAGCAGATTAATAGATCATTTCGGAATGGCATATACATCACACATCCTGGATCAAGTAAAGACTTTGGGTTTCCAGCAAGCCACTGCTACATCTATTTCATTAGGAATTGATGATCTTTTAACAATACCTTCTAAGGGATGGTTAGTCCAAGACACTGAACAACAAAGTTTTATTTTTGAAAAACACCATCATTATGGAAATGTACATGCGGTAGAAAAATTACGTCAATCCATTGAGATATGGTATGCTACAAGTGAATATTTGAGACAAGAAATGAATCCTAATTTTCGGATGACTGATCCTTCTAATCCAGTCCATCTGATGTCCTTTTCGGGAGCTAGAGGAAATGCATCTCAGATACACCAATTAGTAGGTATGAGAGGATTAATGTCGGATCCCCAAGGACAAATGATTGATTTACCCATTCAAAGCAATTTACGCGAAGGGCTTTCTTTGACAGAATATATAATTTCCTGCTACGGAGCCCGCAAAGGAGTTGTAGATACTGCTGTACGAACATCAGATGCTGGATATCTCACGCGTAGACTTGTTGAAGTAGTTCAACACATTATTGTACGTAGAACAGATTGTGGTACTATCCGAGGTATTTCCGTGAGTCCTCGAAATGGGATGACGGAAAAAATTTTTGTCCAAACACTAATTGGTCGTGTATTAGCAGACAATATATATATGGGTCTACGATGCATTGCCGCTCGAAATCAAGATATTGGGATTGGACTTGTCAATCGATTCATAACCTTTCGGGCACAACCAATATATATTCGAACCCCCTTTACTTGCAAGAGTGCATCTTGGATCTGTCAATTATGTTATGGTCGGAGTCCCACTCACGGCGACCTGGTCGAATTGGGAGAAGCCGTAGGTATTATTGCGGGTCAATCAATTGGGGAACCAGGGACTCAACTAACATTAAGAACTTTTCATACCGGTGGAGTATTCACAGGTGATACTGCCGAACATGTACGAGCTCCTTCTAATGGAAAAATAAAATTCAATGAGGATTTGGTTTATCCCACACGTACCCGTCATGGGCATCCTGCTTTTCTATGTTCTATAGACTTGTATGTAACTATTGAGACTCGGGATATTATCCATAATGTGAATATTCCACAAAAAAGTTTGATTTTAGTTCAAAATGATCAATATGTAGAATCAGAACAAGTGATTGCTGAGATTCGTGCCGGAACGTCTACTTTTCGTTTTAAAGAGAAGGTACGAAAACATATTTATTCTGAATCAGAGGGAGAAATGCACTGGAGTACCGATGTCCACCATGCATCTGAATATACACATGGTAATGTTCATCTATTACCAAAAACAAGTCATTTATGGATATTAGCAGGAGGTCCGTGCAGATCCAGTATAGTGTCTTTTTCGCTCCACAAAGATCAAGATCAAATGAATGTTCATTCTTTTTCTTTCGAAGAAAGATATATCTTTGACCTCTCAATGACTAATCATCGAGTAAGACATAAATTGTTGGATACTTCTGGTAAAAAAGATAGGGAAATTCTTGACTATTCAAGACCTGATCGAATCATATCCAATGGTCATTGGAATTTCATATATCCTTCTATTCTCCAAGAAAATTCTGATTTCTTGGCGAAAAAACGAAGAAATAGATTCATTATCCCATTACAATATGATCAAGAACGAGATAAAGAACTAATGCCCTGTTTTGGTATTTCGATTGAAATACCCATAAATGGTATTTTACGTAGAAATAGTATTCTTGCTTATTTTGATGATCCACGATACAGAAGAAATAGTTCAGGAATTACTAAATATGGGACCATAGAGGTGGATTCAATCATAAAAAAAGAGGATTTGATTGAGTATCGAAGAGCAAAAGAATTTAGTCCGAAATACCAGAAAGTAGATCGGTTTTTTTTCATTCTCGAAGAAGTGCATATCTTACCCGGATCTTCGTTCATAATGGTCCGGAACAATAGTATCATTGGAGTAGATACACAACTCGCTTTAAATACAAGAAGCCGGGTAGGCGGATTAGTCCGAATGGAGAGAAAAAAAAAAAGTATTGAACTGAAAATCTTTTCTGGAGATATTCATTTTCCTGGAGAAACAGATAAGATATCTAGGCACAGCGGCATTTTGATACCACCAGAGACGGAAAAAAAAAATTCTAAGAAATCAAAAAAATTGAAAAATTGGATCTATGTCCAACGGATCACACCCACCAAGAAAAAGTATTTTGTTTCGGTTCGGTCCGTAGTCACATATGAAATAGCTGATGGGATAAATTTAGCAACACTTTTCCCTCGGGATCTCTTGCAGGAAAAGGATAATGTCCAACTTAGAGTTGTCAATTATATCCTTTATGGAAATGGCAAGTCAATTCGAGGAATTTATCACACAAGTATTCAATTAGTTCGGACTTGCTTAGTATTGAATTGGGACCAAGAAAAAAATGGTTCTATAGAAGAGGTTCATGCTTCCTTTGTTGAGGTAAGGACAAATGATCTGATTCGTGATTTTATAAGAATTGAGTTAGTCAAGTCCACTATTTCGTATACCGGAAAAAGGTATGATAGGGCAAGTTCCGTATTGATTTCCGATAATGGATTAGATCGCACCAATATCAATCCTTTTTATTCCAAGGCGAAGATTCAATCACTTACCCAACATCAAGGAACTATTGGTATTGGTACGTTGTTGAATCGAAATAATGAATGCCAATCTTTGATAATTTTGTCATCATCCAATTGTTCTCGAATTGGTCCATTCAATGGTTCGAAATATAACAATGTGACAAAAGAATCAGATCCCATAATCAAAATTAGGGATTTGCTGGGTCCCTTAGGGACTATTGTCCCTAAAATAGCGAATTTTTTTTCATCTTACTATTTCATAACTCATAATCATATCTTGTTAAAGAAATATTTGTTACTTGACAATTTTAAACAGACTTTCCAAGTACTTAAATACTGTTTAATAGATGAAAATAGGAGGATTTATAATCCCGATCCATGCGGTAACATAATTTTGAATCCATTCCATTTGAATTGGTGCTTTCTCCATCACGATTATTGTGAAGAGACATCTACAATAATTAGCCTTGGACAATTTATTTGTGAAAATGTATGTCTATTCAAATACGAATCACACGTAAAAAAATCTGGTCAAATTTTAATTGTTCATCTTGACTCCTTAGTTATAAGATCGGCTAAACCCTATTTGGCCACTCCAGGAGCAACTGTTCATAGCCATTATGGAGAAATCCTTTACGAAGGAGATACATTAGTTACATTTATATATGAAAAATCGAGATCTGGTGACATAACGCAAGGTCTTCCAAAAGTGGAACAAATCTTAGAGGTGCGTTCGATTGATTCAATATCGATGAACCTAGAAAGGAGAGTTGAAGGTTGGAACGAACGTATACAAAGAATTCTTGGAATACCCTGGGGATTCTTGATTGGAGCTGAGCTAACCATAGCCCAAAGTCGTATCTCTTTGGTTAATAAGATCCAAAAGGTTTATCGATCCCAGGGGGTACAGATCCATAATAGACATATAGAAATTATTGTACGTCAAGTAACATCAAAAGTGTTGGTTTCAGAAGATGGAATGTCTAATGTTTTTTTACCTGGAGAATTAATCGGCTTTTTGCGAGCGGAACGAGCAGGGCGTGCTTTGGACGAAGCGATCTGTTATCGGGCAATCTTATTGGGAATAACGAGGGCATCTCTAAATACTCAAAGTTTCATATCCGAAGCAAGTTTTCAAGAAACCGCTCGAGTTTTAGCAAAAGCTGCTCTACGAGGTCGTATTGATTGGTTGAAAGGCCTGAAAGAGAACGTTGTTCTGGGGGGGATTATACCTGTTGGTACCGGATTCCAAAAATTAGTACACCCTTCAAGGCAAGACAAGAACATTCATTTGGAAATAAGAGATATTTTGTTACACCATAGAGAATTATTTTGTTCTTACGTCCAAAACAATTTTCATGAGACAAATTTCCATGAGACATCAGAACAATCATTTACGCGATTTAATGATTCCTAAGAGCAGATTCTTTTCTTTCACTTTAACTATCTTTCAATTATCTGGTCCGATTATTGATTTGGTAAAAAATCAAAAATAAGTAATTAAAAGAAATTAATGGTTTGGGTCGTGTATCAATGGTCAATCCCCCGTAGAAGGTTCCATCGGAACAATTATTTATTTCAGGTTACCTCGTCTCTTTGTTAAAAAAAAAAGGAAGTCTGGGGAAAAATGACAAGAAGATATTGGAACATCAATTTGGAAGAGATGATGGAAGCAGGAGTTCATTTTGGTCATGGTACTAAGAAATGGAATCCTAGAATGGCCCCTTACATCTCTGCAAAGCGTAAAGGTATTCATATTACAAATCTCACTAGAACTGCTCGTTTTTTATCAGAAACCTGTGATTTAGTTTTTGATGCAGCAAGTAGGGGAAAAACCTTCTTAATCGTTGGTACAAAAAATAAAGCAGTGGATTCAGTAGCATCAGCTGCAATAAGGGCTCGGTGTCATTATGTTAATAAAAAATGGCTTGGTGGTATGTTAACGAATTGGTCCACTACGGAAACGAGACTTCACAAGTTCAGGGACTTAAGAGCAGAACAAAAGATGGGGAAACTCAACTGTCTCTCCAAAAGAGATGCAGCAATGTTGAAGAGAAAATTATCTACCTTGCAAACATATCTCGGTGGGATCAAATATATGACGGGGTTGCCTGATATTGTGATCATCGTTGATCAGCAAGAAGAATATACGGCTCTTCGAGAATGTGTCATTTTGGGGATTCCGACAATTTGTTTAATCGATACAAATTGTGACCCAGATCTCGCAGATATTTCGATTCCAGCAAATGATGACGCTATAGCTTCAATCCGATTGATTCTTAACAAATTAGTATCTGCAATTTGTGAGGGTCGTTCTAGCTATATAAGAAATCGTTGATTATCATTAGATTATCATTAAGAATAATAAGATTAGTTAATTATTTGGCAACTCCATAGATTTATTGGATCGGTTACTATTTTTGAATTTTTTAAAAGAGATAAAAAAATGGGGATATTGATATTATGTTATGATGTTATGTAATTTCTTGGTATCGTAAATAAAATATACGATTAATGATTCAAGTTAGTGAGTTGAGAAATAGATGGTTGAATCAAAATAATTCCTTTTTTGAAGTTCAATTTCTGTCAGAGGACAATATGAATGTTATACCATGTTCCATTAAAACACTCAAAGGGTTATACGATATATCGGGTGTAGAAGTAGGCCAACATTTCTATTGGCAAATAGGAGGTTTACAAATTCATGCCCAAGTACTTATCACTTCTTGGGTCGTAATTGCTATCTTATTAGGTTCAGTCATCATAGCTGTTCGGAATCCACAAACCATTCCGACCGACGGTCAGAATTTCTTCGAATATGTCCTTGAATTTATTCGAGATTTGAGCAAAACTCAGATTGGAGAAGAATATGGTCCTTGGGTTCCCTTTATTGGAACTATGTTCTTATTTATTTTTGTTTCTAACTGGTCAGGTGCTCTTTTACCTTGGAAAATCATACAATTACCTCATGGGGAGTTAGCTGCGCCTACGAATGATATAAATACTACTGTTGCTTTAGCTTTACCCACGTCAGCGGCATATTTTTATGCGGGTCTTACCAAAAAAGGATTGGGTTATTTCGGGAAATACATTCAACCAACCCCAATACTTTTACCAATTAACATCCTAGAAGATTTCACAAAACCTTTATCTCTTAGTTTTCGACTTTTCGGGAATATATTGGCTGATGAATTAGTAGTTGTTGTTCTTGTTTCTTTAGTCCCTTCAGTAGTTCCTATACCTGTTATGCTTCTTGGATTATTTACAAGTGGTATTCAAGCTCTTATTTTTGCAACGTTAGCCGCGGCTTATATAGGTGAATCCATGGAGGGTCATCATTGACTAGTTTTCGAAATAGTCTTTTTTAAGCTTATCCCAATTCATGCATGATTCAAGATAATCCACTTGGTTGGGGAACATAATAGATACAAATACAAATACGTATGAATATACGACCTAGAGTCGTAGGAAAAAAGATAGACGATATTGCGGAATTGTAAAAAAAAAGATGGGTTGGGGGGGTCACACTAGATGTATGTAATCTTTATAAGTCCAGCCCCTGTGTCTGTTTCGAGGAATGATTCTAGAATCCGATTCAATATAAAATGCGGGTGGTTTGGTTTACGTTATGGAAGAAACAAATGTATATGTGATATTAGATATTTACTAGTTATATAGGACTATTCCTAATATATATATATTATTGATTTGATTGATTTGATTGATTTGATTGCGGTTCACTGCATTTATATAGTTCCAATATAAGTCTTTCTGTTTCGTCTGTGATTGTGGATTGAATGAAATGCAAAAAAGAGATGAACTCAAGGATAGTATCTAGAAGAAAAAAGAAAGGAAAGAAGAATTGAATGAAAGAATGGTTCGAAACAAAGAAATGCAATAACTAGAACCGTATACATATGTATTTACAAAAACTCCATTATGGGTAGAAACTAAAAATGAGATATCGAAATAGTTCTGACGATTCAGTAATATTATCATTTCAATTCGGAGTTTTTAGTTATTTCGACCCGATAGATCTTAATCAGATAGATCTTAATGATAAAATCTTAATGAAAAAAAAAAATGATAAAAAAAATTAAGTAAAAATTCATTGGTTGATTGTATCATTAACCATTTCTTTTTTTTTTGGTGCGAGGAACTTACCATGAATCCACTGATTTCTGCCGCTTCCGTTATTGCTGCTGGATTGGCCGTAGGGCTTGCTTCTATTGGACCTGGAGTTGGTCAAGGTACTGCTGCAGGCCAAGCTGTAGAAGGTATTGCGAGACAACCAGAAGCAGAGGGTAAAATACGAGGTACTTTATTGCTTAGTCTAGCTTTTATGGAAGCTTTAACAATTTATGGACTGGTCGTGGCGTTAGCACTTTTGTTTGCGAATCCTTTTGTTTAATCCTAGAAATGTAAAAAAGTACCTTACATACTATACTTTTTTTCTTATTTTTTTAACTCGCTATGCTTTTTTCTTATTTTATTAACTCAGAATTGCTGTTTGCTTCTTCTAATTATATCAACGCTTTACTCCTACAATTATTTATTTGTTGAGACAATACCCCAGGAAAGGAAGGATTGTTTTGAGGATGAGTAATTACTGATCCGCTCGTTTTCTTCCTTCGCGTCCTTAGCTTAGTACAATGGAAACCTTTTTTTTTTACTTTTTTTAGGAATCGTTTCAACAAACGAGATATTTCACAATTGACATGAGACCCAAGACTTAACCTAATAAGTATTTTATTGGATTGGAAACTTCAAGTAAGAAATTTTAAAATTATCAAATGAAATTACTAGATTTAATCTACTCCCATAAAAAAAAAAAGGAAATAAAATTTATATAATAAAAAGAAATCGATCAAAAAAGGGACAACGAAGTGATACAAAAAGAACTCTGTTCTTTGTTAGTCCTATCTATAAGAGGAGAGCATATGAAAAATGGAACCGATTCTTTCCTTTCCTTGGGTCACTGGCCATCCGCCGGGAGTTTCGGGTTTAATACCGATATTTTAGCAACAAATCCAATAAATCTAAGTGTAGTGCTTGGTGTATTGATTTTTTTTGGAAAGGGGGTGTGTGCGAGTTGTGTATTTCAAGAATAGGTTGGATCCATCCGACTGCACTTTATTTATGGTATTTTATTCATTTTATAGGATAAATAGGAAAAAAAGTGCACGATCTCAACGAATTATTTCTGAATAAATTCAGAAATCATATGTAAGAACCATAGCATTTCGTGACTTATTGGTAAATTTGATTCTCTATCAACCAATAATGTGAGACCATTAACATGGTTAAAGCTAAACTGTTTGAAGTCCAGGCAAAACATGGTACTCTTTCTACCGGTACTAACGTACCGAAATGGTTTAAAAATGAATAGTTGGTAATTTATCTGATATAGAACACTCATATCGATAAAATGATTTGAATCATTTATTAAAAAAATGGGCATCTTGCTCTTTTTTTCCAATGTCGAATCGACGACCTACGTAAAAAAAAATAGGAATTTTTGGATTTGAAGAAAAAAAGGAAATAAAAAAAAAATATAGAAATAAATTGTAAATTTTAATTTAAAATTAAATAAAGAACAAATCAAATACAAATAAAGAACAAATACAAATAAAGAAAGAACTTTGCTGACAATTATAGATTTTTGTCTGGTCGGAAGAGTCCTCCTAATATTCTGGTCTTATATCAGTTTCGATGTTTTTGAATATAAACAGAAAAGAGAGGGTAGGCTCATTACATTAAAAAAAAAGATATGGGAATGCCCATAATATAAAATAAATAATTGAGCGTGAGAGCCAAATGAATCGAAAGATTCATGTTTGGTTCGGGAAGAGATTATTGAAGTTGTGAAATTAATGGTAAGATAATCTACTTTCATTAAATGATTTATTAGATAATCGAAAACAGAGGATCTTGAGTATTATTCGAAATTCGGAAGAATTACGTAGAGGGGCCATTGAGCAGCTCGAAAGAGCCAGGACTCGCTTACGGAAAGTAGAAATAGAAGCAGATGAGTATCGAATGAATGGATACTCTGAGATAGAACGAGAAAAAGAAAATTTGATTAATGCTACTTGTGACACTTTGGAACGATTAGAAAATTACAAAAATGAAACCCTTCATTTTGAACAACAAAGAGCGATTAATCAGGTCCGACAACGAGTTTTTCAACAAGCCTTACAAGGAGCTCTAGGAACTCTGAATAGTTGTTTGAATAGTGAGTTACATTTCCGTACGATCCGTGCTAATATTGGCATTCTAGGGGCCATGGAAGAAATAACAGATTAGCCCTTTTACT